AGAAACACCCAAATAGTGGTTGCAACGGATATGGAATAGAAAGTTTGAAACTTCTTAGCCACTTCATTTGAACTTGATTCAATCGTACCCGAAGATATGAAGCGAAGAACCAAAATCCGGAATCTCTTCTTTGTGATGATAATGCCAAACAAAATATCAAGTCGGCTCATTTGTGTTTATGTTAATCATTACAGGCCTCTTGAATCTTCTCTTCCCCTATTATTTTCTTTTTGATTTGTTGTTTGTGCGTAATGCGGATTGACTATATGTTTTGTTTACTATTGATAGGAATTATCTTGTTGAGACCCTATGAATCAATTGAAACCTCAGATTCATACTATAACCACGATGATTCAATAAAGCCTCCAAGCTAAACCCAAAGGTTCTCTGAGTAAGAACCGTTTGATCATCACTTATTTAATGAATGGATGGAAGGAATGACTAAAAATTCACAGAAACATTTGTCCTTCGGTCAAAATAAGAAGAATTCTGAAGGAAAGGGAAGAAAAGAAAAATCGTTCGATTTATGAAATACCTCTTTGATTGAAAATTTTTTGGAGTCCGGTCGCGAGGTCTGAATAATAGGTATGAATCATAGTTCAAATATTTCTTTCTTGATCTATTCCATATATTCCGTGCTCCAGATACTAGAATGAATATCCGACGTAGAACCATCTCTATCGAGATGACAGACCTATTCTCTGTACTATCAATAGGATCAATTATAACAAGTCACACACTCATATTCCGGAAATACCGAAACGACGGAATTCCACGGTCGAACTACCAGAATGATCTAGAAATCCTAGTCCTAATCATTTTTTGATTGAAAAGCTAGGACTTCATTGTTCTTATGGACCTAGCTAACTCATGGAAATTCCATCCAGTAAAACTGAAGAATTATAAATCTCCAAAATAATAGATAGGAATATGGCAAATAGAGCCATTGCGACCCCCATGAAGGGGGTCGTTCCCCATCCAGGAGCCACTTTACCATATTCCGAATTCAATGGTTTCAATAAATCCCCTGTAATAGTTCGTCTTGGACCAGATCTAGAACTACCCTCAATGGTTTGTGTAGCCATAAATCCTATTGCATTGATTGAGATCTGTTGACTTTGTATACTTTTTCATTTTAAATAAATGATCTTAAAATAGCGTAGATCCATCGCGGTCTTGAAATTATCTAATAATGGAAACAGCAACCCTAGTCGCCATCTTCATATCTGGTTCACTTGTAAGCTTTACTGGGTACGCCTTATATACCGCTTTTGGTCAACCCTCTCAACAACTAAGAGATCCATTCGAGGAACACGGGGACTAGTTAAAATAATGAACCTCCCATATTGGGGGGCTCATTACTTCAATTGAGATAATGAAAAATCATTTCATCCTTTTAGTCGGAACCTTAGGCGGTTCTCGAAAAAAAATAGCGAAAAAAATGATTCCTAAAGTCGAGACTAACAGGAACGTATAAACCAATGCTTCCATAGATTTGATCGCGGTTTACAATTATAGCTTCCGCACCTGTTCATTTCATTTGGGATCATTTCCCGGATAAAGAAAAGGCAAGAGTCAAAAAAAGGCAATGATGAAAATCAAGATTTCTCCAGTCCCGTATATCAAATAAATAAAAAAAATCCAATAGAGGCGAAAGAAAGATAGCAGAGCAATGTTGTATCAGATTACTTGTCTCTTTGTAGTTGGATCTCCAAGTTTTTGGAATGCCCCAAATTCCACCTGAGCATCCAAATCTGGATCAATACCAGCAAAAACATCTCTGAACAAAGTTCTAGCGCCATGCCAAATGTGCCCGAAAAAGAAGAGCAAAGCAAACGTAGCATGTCCAAAAGTGAACCAACCCCTTGGACTGCTACGAAAAACACCATCGGATTTCAAAGTAGCACGATCTAATTCAAAAATTTCACCCAATTGGGCACGTCTAGCATATTTTTTCACAGTAGCAGCATCGCTATAACTGACTCCATTGAGTTCGCCACCATAGAACTCAACAGTTACACCTACCTGTTCAACACTATACTTCGATTCTGCCCTTCTAAAAGGCACATCGGCTCTTACAATTCCGTCTCCGTCTACCAAAACTACTGGAAATGTTTCAAAAAAAGTAGGCATACGACGTACAAAAAGCTCATGTCCTTCTTTATCTCTAAAGATGGGGTGTCCTAACCATCCAACAGCTATTCCATCCCCGTTGTCCATTGAGCCCGCTCTGAATAATCCCCCTTTCGCCGGATTATTACCAATGTAATCATAAAAAGCTAATTTTTCGGGAATTTTCGACCAAGCTTCCGACAAACTCAGATTTTCGGCTAGCCCGGCGCCAACCCTTCGATATATTTCTTGCTGGAAGTATCCCTGATCCCACTGATAACGAGTGGGACCAAATAATTCGACGGGGGTAGTTGCTGAACCATACCACATAGTTCCAGCAACAACGAAAGCTGCAAAAAAGACAGCAGCGATACTGCTGGAAAGTACAGTTTCAATATTCCCCATGCGTAATCCTTTGTATAGACGTTGGGGAGGGCGGACACTAAGATGGAATAGACCCGCTAATATGCCCAATGTCCCCGCTGCAATATGATGGGAGGCTATTCCTCCCGGAACAAAAGGATCAAAACCTTCCGCGCCCCACGCAGGATTTACGGATTGTACTTTTCCGGTTAGGCCATAAGGATCGGACACCCATATTCCAGGACCGTACAAGCCTGTTACATGAAATGCGCCAAAACCAAAACAAGCCACCCCTGAGAGAAATAAATGAATTCCAAAGATCTTGGGCAAATCCAAAGAGGGTTTTCCCGTACGTTCATCACAAAATATTTCTAGGTCCCAATACACCCAATGCCAGATAGCCGCTAAGAAGCACAAGCCAGAAAACACAATATGTGCCCCGGCCACACCTTCGTAACTCCAAATACCCGGATTCGTTATCGTTCCTCCTGTAATACTCCAACCGCCCCACGAATTGGTTATTCCTAAACGAGTCATGAAGGGTATAACGAACATACCTTGTCTCCACATTGGATCAAGAACGGGGTCAGAGGGATCAAAAACAGCTAATTCGTATAGAGCCATCGAACCGGCCCAACCAGAAACTAGAGCTGTATGCATTATATGGACAGAAAGCAACCGACCGGGATCATTCAATACGACGGTATGAACACGATACCAAGGCAAACCCATGGAAATACCCCTTTTTCAAAGAAAAAATAGACACTATGTAGCTTTATTGCATTGCAAAAGACTATGCTATGGACCTCACTTTTTAGTGGATTATCCCGAAGCAAGGGTGAATATTTATTCTGTTCTGTTGATAATAATTGAACAATTCTGTTCGTAGGAACAAAGAAAGAAAAGTAGATCTATTCTATACCCAATAAGTACCAATACGCAATGGGTTGGTCTCGTTTTTTGTGAGCGAATGCATAGATACTTGTTCATCATTCAAACGATCCATTCGTCAGAATTTTTCTTTATTCATTCCCTCTTCCCCTATGAACCTTCCAATCTATGGATAAAATCCGATAAAAGGCACCAATATTATGAAGACAATAAACACGTTTTTACGTTTCCACATCAAAGCTCCCCCGAGGGTGGGTAATCATTTTTCGTTCATTTTATGCCCATTGGCGTTCCGAGAGTGCCCTTTCGTATCCCGGGCGATGAAGACGCAACTTGGATTGACATATAGTGCGACTTGTCAGACATATTGGGTCGTATGGTATTTTCCCATTTTCTCCCCCGACCGAGATATCCCCCGTTCGCCCCAGAAAGATTTTTTGAATCCTCAAAAATGAGTAGCGTGAAGTACAATTAGGTCAATTTATATTTATTAGGGGTATCCATTAGAAGAATTTATGGTTGACCCGGATCAATAAAATCAAGTAGCCAGACTCCGTTCCGAAAATACCAAATGGGTCATCCATGTATGATTACCACTCGTATCGTAAATGATTCTCTTATACCATAAGAGCGATCTCATACTGCCAAACAGCGGAGTAATATGATGAATACATCAAATATTGTGCGGAAGGCATGAAACGAATTGAAAAAAGAAATGGTACTAAGATTCTTTGTCCTATATGTGCAAATAGAATTTGGGCGGATCTTTACCCGGAGTAGAGCATAAACCTAAAAAAGTGGAAGAGGCCTGTTCAATTCAGGAACAAGAAAATTACATTGTGATTTGGATCTCGATGAAACAATACATCAATGAGAGGTTAGTTCGATAAGTTCAATGAATTCTAGGGTTAAAACTCATGTTTCTTGAAAAATAGAAGAAAAAAGCCCCTTAGTTAGGAAAAAATCTGCTACGAAAAAAGAAAAGGGCTAGAATCGACACATTGATTCTTTTTTTGTTTCGCAATTTTGATTTTTTGAACCGTATGTATTCAAAGATGCGTGTACGGTTCCTAAAGGAGACAATTTTGTCCCAATCAACCGACTTTATCGAGAAAGATTCCTTTTTTTAGGACAAGATGTTGATGACGAGATCTCGAATCAACTTGCCGGTATCATGATATATCTCGGCATAGAGGATGAGACCAAGGATATTTTTTTGTTTATAAACTCTCCCGGCGGATACATAATTCCGGGATTCGGTCTTTTTGATACGATGCAATGGGTGCAACCGGAAGTGTATACAATATGCCTGGGATTAGCTGCTTCAATGGCATCGTTTCTCCTGGTCGGAGGAGAGATTACCAAACGTATAGCACTCCCTTACGCTTGGCGTCACTGAGTTTGTTATTTTAGAGAAGGAGAAGATTATGTCTTCGCTATATGGAATTTGAATAAAAAAAAGAAATCAAAATATTAAGTAATAATAGCATGGCACTTCAATTTAGATATGAGTAAACTTTTTCAATACGATATGGGTTGAGATAGTAGTATGGAACAAACAAAAAGTCTTTCTTATTTGATCTTATGCATCGGGGGGTCCATTTCAGCGTTACAAATCTTTTTGCTTCAACATCAGAAGTCTTTTCCTGATATTTATGTTATGAAAGGGTATGAAAATGAAAAAAAAAAAAAAAAATCATTTTTTCCTGGGCCAGAAAGAAACTTTGGGATTGTTGAGTCTCATACGAGATAAATATAGAAAGCAACAGAACTATCATAGTATTTTTGAACTCCTACAATACAAAAGAACAAAAGAAAAGGAAGGATGGTAAATGTCATTCAACGGTCTGGGTCTGATGGCTTTTATTTGTCTCTTTCTTCGATGGAATGGAAAAAGAAATGCCATAGTAAAGCTGTATGCACTGCACAAAGGATGCTCGTACAGTTGGTCAATTCGATCTTTTTCTTTTTGTTATTCTTTATCCCCCCTCAGCCCCAGATGATGATGCGAAAATCGAAATAGAAGAAGCGTTTATTATGTTCAGGATTATGATCCACCAACCTGCTAGTTCTTTTTTTGACGACGACGACTCAGGCGAAATTATCGTGGAAATAAACGAATTAATGCAAATATATGACGACGTCATGAAAGTTTATGCACAAAGAACGGGCACTCCTTTATGGGTTATAGCCATGGACATAGAAAGGGATGTTTTTTTGTCAGCAGAAGAAGCACAAAAACATGGCCTTGTTGATCTTGTAGGAATCAAAATGGACGACTTGTTGGGATTTCGGACTAATTAATTTTACATATTTATAAAATAAATATAATTAAATTAATTAGATAGAAATAAATTGAAACAATTGTTTTACTTATTGTTTTTCCATTTTCTTTGTATAAAGGGAGGTAAACACCATGAATAACAGCATCTGGGTTTCCTTCGTTGCCCTTATTGTTATAGGTTATCTCATTAGAAACCTATAATAGGTATGAGCGTTGGAATCATAATTCGATCCATATTCAGATTCAAAAATCCAAGGAATCGTGATTTGATCTCCTCATCTCGGTAAAATCCGAAATGGAACTTATTCTTATTCATAATGATCCGGTTAGGATCGATCTAAACCGGCCCATTCTGTATAGGATACAACATGCCAACTATTAAACAACTTATTAGAAACACAAGACAGCCAATCAGAAATGTCACGAAATCCCCAGCGCTTCGAGGATGTCCTCAGCGTCGAGGAACATGTACTAGGGTGTATGTGCGACTCGTTCAGATCACGAGCTAGAACAAATGAGGTGATTTTTCCAGTATCAATAACTAGTACCAATGAATTGGATAGAATGTAAGAACTTCAGTCACTATCGAAAACTAAGGATCTATCAAATACCTCTATTGTGTATAGAATTTATGGTTTCCATTGGTGCAAATCCAATCACCTCGATTTGAGATGAAAAGCAATTCTCCATTGGTAGCGAATGGTTATCCATTAAGCGGGGGAAATGGTATTTCAAAAGCAGAAAGATTCTGCTCATACTCTTGCAAGAACGGACTAAGAGGGTCAGCTACTCAGCCAACCCTCTTAATTAAATGCCGTCACTGTATGAATAGATCTCATTGTGAAAAGACCTATTACTGGATAATTCATGGGTAGAGCCAAAGAATGTGAACTGTACAAGTTACAAATAACATTGATTAAATGAGGGAAGAGGCTCCGGTGTATAGAGAGGACCTCACCGTTTAAGAAGTAACCATAGAAACGATGGAAGCCACTATTTATTTATTCATTTCCATTTAATACCTATTTATTATTTATTTTCTACCTATTTTGTACCAAATATCGGTACAATTTCTTTTTTTGAGGTAAAATAAATGCCTGGAAGAAATAAAAATCGTGGTTGGGAAGGTCATAGTAGCAAAAGCCATTGGAATTTTTATTTTATACATCGGAAGAATCCGTTTTGTTTTTAATAAGACAGGAAAAAGGAGGGAGGGGGGAAGAATGGCTGAAAGAAACGAAATCGATTAGTTATTCATCAAAGTTTCATTTTATTTTATTCAATGATCAGAGTTATACGAGGATATATAGCCCGGAGGCGTCGAAAAAAAACTCGTTCATTTGTATCAACTGCTCAACAGAAAATAAGAGCTTTGAATTCCACTCATCGGGATAGAGGCAGGAGAAAGAGAGATTTTCGTCGTTTGTGGATCACTCGGATAAATGCAGTAACTCGTGCAAATGGCGCATCCTATAGTTATAGGCGATTAATACACGATCTGTACAAGAGGCAGGTGCTTCTTAATCGTAAAATACTTGCACAAATGGCTATATCAAAGACGAATTGTCTTTATATGATCTCCAATGAGATCGTCAAATAAGAAGATTGGAAGGACTTCACCGGAATGATTTAAACGGAGTTCCCGGAGAATGACTCCGGGAAGGTAGAGTAGAAATGAATATGATAAAATAAAAGAAATTAAGTAGTAGAACACATTTCAAAATAAAAAAAAAAAAAAAATGATTTTCCCACTCTTTTTCTTTTTTTTTTTATTCTATTACGCTGCAACAATTAAATCTCTTCGATTTTTCGAATAAAATATCAATCAATCTGATTTTGAATTCCAATTCAAGTGGTTTTGATTCAATTGAGGAGTAGGCCTATTTATTTCCAGTTCTAGGAGTATTTTTCTTTTCTCCCCCAGGAGGATATTGATTTTCTACTCTCCGAGTATTTTTCTTTTCTCTACCAGGAAGATATTTCTTTTTTCCCCCAGGAGGATATTGATTTTCTCCCCCAGGAGGATATTGATTTTCTACCTTAGGAGCATTTTTCTTTTTGCCTCGAGGAGGATATTTCTTTTCTCCCCCAGGAGTATATTTCTTTCTGGTTTTACGAGCATATTTATTTCTGATTGTCGACTTGAGTTTCTTAATTAGTTTTTCATTAGCAAGAAAAGGTAATAAAGATAAAACACGGGCTTGTTTTACAGAAACAGCCATTAATCGTTGTTGTTTCAAGGTCAATTTAGTCATTCGTCTAGATAATATTTTTCCATGGTAACTAATAAATTGAGCAATTAAACCCATGTTTCTATAATCAATTTGATCCCCCGGTCGAATTGGGGTAAAACGCCTACGAAAACCTCGCTTGGATTTACCAAAACCTTGCTTGGCTTTATGAAAGAATCGATTGGATTTACGAAAGAATCGCTTGTTGGATTTATCCATATGGTTTATTCCTTATCTCTAAACGCCTATTTATTCATGCATTTCGCATTCGACCAAAATAGGACTTGATTTGTTTATTTATAGAATAGAATAGAATTTCATTTGTTCCTGTTCGTTGGAATGGAAGGGTGTGGTACACGCGTTCCGTTCCGTTCGATCTAGTTCTTTATCTCCCCATGAATCGTATGCTTGTAACAATAAGGACAGAATTTTCTCAATTCCAATCGACTTGGTGTATTATGTCGATTCTTTTGAGTAATATATCTGGAAGTGCCCCGCGATTCTTTCTTGAAATCATTTCGGACACAATTGGTACATTGCAAAATAACTATCCCTCTGACATCTTTACCCTTGGCCATGAACCTCCTTTGAACTTACTCAATTCTTCTATTTTCGATCCGATCCAAAGAAGAAGAAAGGAACGAGAAATAAATCGAAGATAAGTTGCTAACCCGAAATCCACTTATGAAAGATTTCGTTGCATTCATCAATAAAGTAATAAAATAAAAAATAAGTAATACAAGAATTTCTAACTATTAATTATTCCTAATCCCAGTATTTCATTTACTATCCTGTAGGATCTCGAAGAGTCTACCCTCGGCCCACACTTCTATTGATTTCTATTTCTGTTCTACCTCTATTAATTCTATCCTGAACATGAGTTTCGCTGAAGTTCAATCCACTTTTTTTATTCTTTCTCTTTCCTTCCTATCCTAAACAACTGAAAAAAGAGGGGGATTGGTCACAGAGAGTTTATTCTATCTCTAATCTTCTTCATTCACCCATTCCCATGTCAGTAACTAAAATGAAAAAAAGGGGAATACCAACGCATCCGGGAATAAACGATTTATCTCTATCAATAGACCCGCTAAAGAACCAAACCATAGAGTGGTTAGCACTGGTGCCACGGAGAGATATGTTTTTATATCTCGCATTGAAAATCCTCCTTCTTTATTAGAATACATATAGGATCAGACGCATATGTAGTTAAAGATCACTTGTATTTGTACGGGAATCCTTAAGTTCAAATGTATATGTACAGTGATCAGGTAGATGAAATCCACCCATCCCTAAAACAGAAAAAGATGACACTTTCTTCTTGAATATTACCGATCCATATTCATTCTTTTATACGTTTGGTTTCATCATATGTATAGAATTATATGTATATAATTCTTTTATTATATTCATAATTTATATGAAACCAAAACAAAAAAAGAAGAAATGGCAAGAGAAATTATCTATAGATAGAGAAAATAACGAGGTGGAAAACAAGACATGGATTCTCTACAATGACACTGTACAACAATTGAAAGGGATGTAGCGCAGCTTGGTAGCGCATTTGTTTTGGGTACAAAATGTCACGGGTTCAAATCCTGTCATCCCTACCTATTACTTCGCTTATGGACAGTAACGAGGGGTCAATTGAGATCAATGAAAATTGGACATAATCGTTTATCATACTATATTATATCATACTATATATGATAGTATACGCAATACATGCAAGATGCATTGGAGATAAAAAAAATCCTTTTCTTGACAGTCGTATTTCCTGTCATAAGAAGGCGCTCTTAGTTCAGTTCGGTAGAACGTGGGTCTCCAAAACCCGATGTCGTAGGTTCAAATCCTACAGAGCGTGATTATGTTCTTATAATGTCGAATCACAATAACAATAAAATAACTGCACTAACTTAAACTGCAACCTGAATTTGACCTCCTGCGCATTAAAGAGGAGGTCAATCAAAAAAAGATGTTACTCAATCAAAGGTCCAACTGATCACCGCGTCTGTATTGTAAATATGCAGTTACGAATAATCCAGCCAAAGTAATAGGAATTAGACCTAAGACGATTCCAAATAGAAAAACTTCAATCATTTCAATTTCTTTGAAAGAAGGG